AGGTCAACTAAACGGCATTCCCGTAGCAATTGGGGTTATGGATTTTCAGTTTATGGGGGGTAGTATGGGATCGGTAGTAGGCGAGAAAATTACTCGTTTAATCGAGTATGCTACTAATCAATTTTTACCTCTTATTCTAGTGTGTGCTTCCGGAGGAGCACGCATGCAAGAAGGAAGTTTGAGCTTGATGCAAATGGCTAAAATTTCTGCTGCTTTATATGATTATCAATCGAATAAAAAGTTAGTTTATGTATCAATCCTTACATCTCCTACGACTGGTGGGGTGACAGCTAGTTTTGGTATGTTGGGGGATATCATTATTGCTGAACCCAACGCCTACATTGCATTTGCAGGTAAAAGAGTAATTGAACAAACATTGAATAAGACAGTACCAGAAGGTTCACAAGCGGCTGAATTTTTATTCCATAAGGGCTTATTTGATCCAATCGTACCACGTAATCTGTTAAAGGGCGTTCTGAGTGAATTATTTCAGCTCCACGCTTTCTTTCCTTTGAATCATAACTTTAGTAGAACTTTAAGTTAATAGTTAATTAAATTGAATTCTTTAAATTATTTTCTTTCTGGCGAATAACTATTTAGAATAAGTATTTATTAAGTATTTATTTATCGGAATCAAAGGAAAAATCCGAAGAATGGATTTGTTTTGGTGACATAAGAGAGAATTATGGAAAGAATCATACAGATAATTTTTTTTTTACCGATATCCCTGATTCCTAATTAGGAAACCTCTATGAACAAGATAAAAGAGCGAATTCTTTTTTCGCGAGGTAGGGTAGTAAATAATAAATAAAACGAATTTCATGTTCTTTTCTTCCTTTCGTATTATATTATAACGAATTTTGGAAGAATTTATAAGGTGAAGAAACTCTTTATTAAATTCAAATTATAATTATGAAATTCAAATTATAAGACAAGAAAAAAAAATAATAGAAAAATAACAAACAAGTGAATTATCATACATGTATTTGATGTATAAAAATGAATAAGTCCATTTAGTTAGTTCTATATTCCTTGCACTTTATTATATATACTCAGTTAGATATACTTAGTATAATTATTATAGGAATTCTAATAATTTTAAGAGATCTTTCTATTTAAGATATCTTTCTAACAATATAATATAGCGATAATAGGTAAAAAAAATAAATATAACAATAAATAACAGGTACAAATATTAAATCGAGGTGCCCATTCTATGACAATTCTCAACAACTTACCCTCTATTTTTGTGCCTTTAGTGGGCTTAGTATTTCCGGCAATTGCAATGGCTTCTTTATCTCTTCATGTTCAAAAAAACAAGATTTTTTAGATCTGATGGGGGCAAATTTCATATATTTTTTTTTTTCAAGACTTAGACTTGGATTATAACACAGATATCTATTCAGTATAATATGGTATAACTTGTGGCTTCTTTCAAACAGAAAAGAAAGGGCAGGCGTAAACGTAAATCTGATATATGAGTAAACGAGCTATTTGAAAATATTGAAAATAAGTCGCGATTGGGGCGAATGCCTGAAATAAATGTAAAGCCCATGTAGCTATATATGTGTAGATAGGGGATCATATGAGAGGGCTCCTATTATTTTACTTTTAGATCTAACCAATTGCTTCGAAAGATTCACATCAGAATAGTGCAAGTTGATGAAAGTTCCTTCGGAAACAAAAAAATGTAAAGTAAAATTCATTTTGGCCGGTCTCCCACTTCCAATAAAATGTAACTAGATCTAGTATGAGTTGGCGATCAGAACATATATGGATAGAACTTATAGCGGGGTCTCGAAAAATAAGTAATTTCTGCTGGGCCATTATACTTTTTTTAGGTTCATTGGGGTTTTTATTGATTGGAATTTCCAGTTATCTTGACAGAAATTTGATATCTTTATTCCCGTCTCAGGAAATCATTTTTTTTCCACAAGGTATCGTGATGTCGTTCTATGGGCTCGCCGGTCTGTTTATTAGCTCTTATTTGTGGTGCACAATTTCGTGGAATGTAGGTAGTGGTTATGATCGATTCGATAGAAAAGAAGGAATAGTGTGTATTTTTCGTTGGGGATTCCCAGGAAAAAATCGTCGCATCTTACTCCGATTCTTTATGAAAGATATTCAGTCTATCAGAATAGAAGTTAAAGAGGGTTTTAATGCTCGGCGTGTCCTTTATATGGAAATCAGAGGCCAGGGGGCCATTCCTTTGACTCGTACTGATGAGAATTTGACTCCACGAGAAATTGAGCAAAAAGCAGCGGAATTGGCCTATTTTTTGCGTGTACCAATTGAAGTATTTTGAAATAAACGAAGCACTTTTCTTAGCAGGAGGTAAAAAACCAAAAAATCCTCTTTTTTTTTTCTATAACATAACTTAACTGAAATTTCTTCATAATACTGATGAACCAAAGAAGACGTAGATTATATATACTATATACGGAAAACGGAAAAATTTGAAATTTTGTCCGCAAACTTTTTTTTATGCGTATGTAAATTCACAAAATTCAAGGACTAACCACTGACTCACAAATAAAAACGAGGGAATAGATTCGGGAGTTCGAAGCTTTCTATTCTAAATTCTAATATTAGAATAGAACTTATGCTTGATAGAAATATTAGATCGTATAGAGTTGACGAATGAAGCGGATTCATTAAAAATTCACAGACGCAAAAATGGAAAAAAAAGCATTCATTCCCCTTCTATATCTTACGTCTATAGTATTTTTGCCCTGGTGGGTCTCTTTTTCATTTAATAAAAGTATGGGATCTTGGATTATTAATTGGTGGAATACTAGTAAATCCGAAACTTTTTTAAATGATATTCAAGAAAAGAGTATTCTAGAAAAATTAATAGAATTTGAGGAACTCTTCCTGTTGGACGAAATGATAAAGGAATACCCCGAAACACATCTACAAAAGTTTCGTATCGGAATCCACAAAGAAACGATCCAATTGATCAAGATGCACAACGCAGATCGTATCTATACGATTTTGCACTTCTCGACAAATATAATCTGTTTCGTTATTCTAAGTGGTTATTCTTTTTTAGTTAATGAAGAACTTATTATTCTTAATTCTTGGATTCAAGAATTCATATATAACTTAAGCGACACGATAAAAGCCCTTTCTATTCTTTTATTAACCGACTTATGTATAGGATTCCATTCACCCCACGGTTGGGAACTAATGATTAGCTCTTTCTACAAGGATTTTGGATTTGCTCATAATGATCAAATTATATCTGGACTTGTTTCCACCTTTCCAGTCATTTTCGATACAATTTTTAAATATTGGATCTTCCGTTATTTAAATCGTGTATCTCCGTCACTTGTAGTGATTTATCATTCAATGAATGACTGAAAAATGATCCACCGATCCAATTAGAATTTTGTTATTTTGTCCATAAGTAAAATAAAACATTCAAAATCTTATTTTTTTTTATATACTTATTTTTTCTATACATCCAATAGATTCGGATTCCTCCTATATTTTAGTAAAAATTTTTCAGTAACTAGCAGCATCGTGGATAGGGAACTATCCTAGCGACCTACCTAATTTTATTGTATAAATTTTCTGGATCAACGACTGGACCATGCAAACTAGAAAGACCCTCTCTTGGATAAAGGAAGAGATTACTCGCTCCATTTCCGTATCGCTCATGATATATATAATAACTGGGGCATACATTTCAAATGCATATCCCATTTTTGCACAGCAGGGTTATGAAAATCCGCGCGAAGCAACTGGTCGTATTGTATGCGCGAATTGTCATTTAGCTAATAAGCCCGTGGGTATTGAGGTTCCACAAGCGGTACTTCCAGATACTGTATTTGAAGCAGTTGTTCGAATTCCTTATGATATGCAACTAAAACAAGTTCTTGCTAATGGTAAAAAGGGAGCTTTGAATGTGGGGGCCGTGCTTATTTTACCCGAGGGGTTTGAATTAGCCCCTCCTGATCGTATTTCGCCAGAGATGAAAGAAAAGATAGGTAATCTCTCTTTTCAGAGTTATCGCCCCGCTAAAAAGAATATTCTTGTGATAGGTCCTGTTCCTGGTCAAAAATATAGTGAAATCACCTTTCCTATTCTTTCTCCGGACCCTGCTGCTAAGAAGGATGCGTACTTCTTAAAATATCCCATATACGTAGGCGGGAACAGGGGAAGGGGTCAGATTTATCCCGACGGGAGCAAGAGTAACAATACGGTTTATAATGCTACAGCAGCGGGTATAGTAAGCAAAATAATACGAAAAGAAAAAGGGGGGTATGAAATAACTATAACAGATGCGCCAGAGGGGCGTCAAGTGATTGATAGTATCCCCCCAGGACCAGAACTTCTTGTTTCAGAAGGCGAATCCATCAAACTTGATCAACCATTAACAAGTAATCCTAATGTGGGGGGATTTGGTCAGGGAGACGCGGAAATAGTACTTCAAGACCCATTACGTGTCCAAGGCCTTTTGTTCTTCTTGGCATCTGTTATTTTGGCACAAATCTTTTTGGTTCTTAAAAAGAAACAGTTTGAGAAGGTTCAATTGTCCGAAATGAATTTCTAGATTGCGAATTTATCAACATCAAGTTCTTAATCTTTTCTTAATTTCTTTAAAAGTTAAAACGAACAAAATTTTTGTTGGAAATTCTGTATAATAAAAAAAATTGCGAAAAGACTTTTGTTTCTATATATATATATTTGTTTTTTTATGGCGAAATAGCGAATTAGGGGAATTACTTGTACCACATTTCTATATTTAGTATGTATATTGGTAAGAAGACTATTTGACTTTATCCCTGCTTTTCCAATCTAAATTGGAGTGGTGCGATTATGTCACTATTCACAGATTTAGCTATGATACAATGTATCCATAGCTTTTGTTTTTTCTATTCTAATAGAATCAAATTGGACTAAATTAAATACTGAGACTAAGCATAAGATAACTAAGCGGAAAAGAAAAGGTTAAATGAGGGAAACAAAATATTATAGGGGATATTCTTCTATTT